TAATTTCTTTTTCCTTTCCTTTATCTGTTGATGTAAAATGATGCTGTATTTAATATAAAATTCTTACAATGAAAGAGATTATCATATTTCCACAATTCAATTTTAAGTGGATGGGAGATCTATAAATTTCTTTTTCATGGTTGTAGAGGCAGTTTTTGTTAGAATCCCCCCTTTTTATTTTAAGGAATTTGTTAATTGTCCAGTAACAAATATGATTCGATGAAAGAAAGTGAAAAAAGAATAAAATAATTGGAATCAATAGTTGTAATGAATTGTTGGATTGGATCTCAATCCAAATTTGGATCTAGCTACAAGGAAGAGGCTTTATTTTAAAATATCGAACGAGGAAACATAGTATTCCATAAAAATGGAATTCAAAATAATAATTCAAAAAGAGTTTCGTTTTTAAATGAAGTTACACGATCCAGTTCGTTTATTCTCGACGACTTGGTTGATAGGAATCGCGAGATGGCTAGATCTTAGAAATGATGAATCGGTTTCATTTTATATGCCTGTTACTTTCTCTTTTTTCGTGCCGTCTATAATGATAGATGAATCCAAAACTTTCAATTGGACTTATTATTTCAATTGGTATTTTTGTATATCTTCCTATGTTAGAAAAATGGAAACTTAGGTAAATACTTTAGAAACATATGTATAAAAATACCATATTTCATTTAGCCCTTTCATGCTTACTATAACCAGTTATTTCGGTTTTCTACTAGTGACTTTAACTATAACTTCAGCTTTATTTATTGGTCTGAGCAAGATACGACTTATTTAAAATTTCTATTTGAAAGAAACAATTCAGAAAGGAAATGCTTCTGTGAGATTCTGTGTATTCTAGAGTTATTTACCATGTCAATTGTCAATTCTTGGTCATTGAGATTCACATCAATTCGGATTAATATTTAGGTATAGATATTACCGCTTTTTTTCTCCTTTTCAAAAAATTGAAATGATTGAAGTTTTTCTATTTGGAATCGTGTTAGGTCTAATTCCTATTACTTTGGCTGGATTATTCGTAACTGCATATTTACAATACAGGCGTGGCGATCAGTTGGACCTTTGATTAATTCACATTTCTTTTTTTGATTGGCCTCCTCCTTTCTTTAATCCACAGGAGGTCAAATTCTAATTGTTGTGCAAGCGACTGAATCCATTTCAGTCTAATTGAATTCATGAAGAAAAAATCACGCTCTGTAGGATTTGAACCTACGACATCGGGTTTTGGAGACCCACGTTCTACCGAACTGAACTAAGAGCGCTTTCTTATCAGAATAGAAAAGGATGTAAAGAAAAGATTTTTTTTAAACTAATCCATTTTCATTTTCTATCTATATATTCTATAGTTTCATAAAAATGAACTTCCGCGCAACGCAATTTGAATCGATCTCAGCTGATTCCTCGTTACTGCTCAACGGGGCAGTAATAGGTAGGGATGACAGGATTTGAACCCGTGACATTTTGTACCCAAAACAAACGCGCTACCAAGCTGCGCCACATCCCTTCAAATTGTTCTACAGTATAATTGTAGAGAATTCCTTTCTTGTTTTCCACATCCCTATTTCCTGCATTGAGACACACAGCTTTTCTGTCCATTTCGTCTTTTTTGGCCTCATTTAACATATTTTTACATATAATAATAAGAAAAGGAAATCTTATGGATCGTTGTACATTTCAATTGGAATTAGGGATTCCGTGTACAACTCTAAACGGCCCTTAACTACATATGCATCTAATCATATATGCATTATCTTTATGTATTACAATAAAAAAGGAGGTTTTTCAATGCGAGATCTAAAAACATATCTCTCCGTGGCCCCAGTACTAAGTACGTTATGGTTCGGGGCTTTAGCAGGTATATTGATAGAGATTAATCGTTTTTTCCCCGATGCGTTGACATTCCCCTTTTTTTCATTCTAGCTATTGACACCGGAAGGAATGAAGAAGATTAGAAATAGAATCAAATATCTGTGACTAATCCCCCCTCCCTCTTTTCTCTTTTTTCCCTTTTTTTTCTAATTTTTAGAATTTAGAATAAGGGACGAAAGAGAAAGAATAAAAATGGATTCAACGTCTGCGAGACTCAGGTTCAAATTCGAATTAAAAATAGAGACGTGGGGGTAGAGTAGGAAAATCGGGGTCTAGGGCAAGAATACAAGATCTTTAACTGCCCTTCGGAGTTAAATAGAATTTCGAACTCATTCTCATTGTCTTGCTTATTATTTACTATGGCTTTTATGGCTTTGCTTTGATTTAATTGATTTTGATCTTTTAGAGTTGGATTTCAAGTTAATAACTTTTATTTTTTCCTTCCTTTCTTTTTCTTCATTTCGAATCAAAATAGAAGAGTTGAGTAAATCAAAAATCCAAAGGAGGTTCATGGCCAAGAGAAAAGATGCGCGGGTAACGGTAATTTTGGAATGTACCAGTTGTATACAAAACGGTGTTAAGAAGGTATCAACGGGTATTTCCAGATATATTACTCAAAAGAACCGGCACAATACGCCCAATCGATTAGAATTGAGAAAATTCTGTCCCTATTGTTACAAACATATGATTCATGGGGAAATAAAGAAATAGATTGAACCGAGTATGTCTTATCCTTGAAAGGAGAAAAATGACATTATATAGAACACATTGAAATATAAATAGAAGATATTGCATTTAAATAAAAAGAATCCTATTTGGAGTTAAAATTACAATTAAGAAATATTTCGGGATAAGAAATAAACTAAACAAACAAACCATGGATAAATCCAAGCGACCTTTTCTTAAATCCAAGCGATCTTTTCGTAGGCGTTTGCCCCCGATTCAATCGGGGGATCGAATTGATTATAGAAACATGAGTTTAATTAGTCGATTTATTAGTGAACAGGGAAAAATATTATCTAGACGAGTAAATAGATTGACCTTGAAACAACAACGATTAATTACTATTGCTATAAAACAAGCTCGTATTTTATCTTTGTTACCTTTTCTCAATAATGAGAAACAATTTGAAAGAATCGAGTCGACCACTAGAACTACTGGTCTTAGAACCAGAAATAAATAGGCTTATTTTTTGTTCACTTCAATCAGAATTCCAATTTGAACTCAAACATGGATTGGTGTTTTATTTGACAAATCTTAGAATCCAGATTATTGTGTCGTAAAAAAAAAACGAATCGGAAAAAAAAAGATTTTTTTATTGAACGTGTTCATTCATTTTGACTACTTTAGCGCATTTCTCATAGTAATTTTGACTTCAACTCCACCCTCCCGGAGTTCATTCTCCGGGGAACCCCATTTAAATTATTTCGGTGTATTCTTTCCAATCTACTTTTTCTCTGATTTCGTTGGAAATCATATAAAGACAATTCCTATTTGATATAGCTATTTGGGCCAGTATTTTACGATTAAGAAGCAACTGCCTCTTATATAGATCATGTATTAATTTACTATAACTATAAGATACTCCCTTTTCTCGAATTACTGCGTTTATTCGAGTGATCCACAAACGACGAAAATTTCTCTTTTGCTTATCTCTATCCCGATGAGCCGAAACCAAAGCTCTTATTTTCTGTTGAGTAATAGTTCGAGTAAGTCTTGAGTAAGATCCTCGAAAACTTGATGCAAATAAACGAATTTTTGTTCTACGTTTCCGGGCTATATATCCGCGTTTAACTCTAGTCATTGAATAAATAAAATTTTGACAAATAACTAATTGATTTTTTTCTTTCAGTTATTATTTTTCCCGTCCTGGCCTATTAATAACTAATAACCAAACGGATTTTTCCAATGTATAAAATACAAATTCCAATGGCTTTGGCTACTATAACCTTCCCGACCACGATTTTTTCTTTTTTGGGGTATTTTACTGGGAAATATGAAAGAAATTGTGGGTTTCCTCGTTTCTATGGTTACTTCTTAAACGGTGAGGTCTTCTCTATACACCGGAGCCCTTACTTCATTTAATATTTCATCAATGTTATTGGTAACTTGTATAGTTCACACCACACTCTTTGGCTCTACCTATGAATTATCCAGTAACAGGTCTTTCACAATGAGACCCGCCTATACAGTAACGGTATTTAATTAGGAAAGTTAACTGGGTAGCTGACCCTCGTAGTCCGTTCTTGACTGAGCGAGAACTTCTTTTTTTTTTTTTATTTTAATAAGATTTTTCCGCTTAATGGATAATCAGTTGCTACCAATGGAGAATTGTTTCTCATCTTAAATTCAGGTGATTGAATTTGCACCAACGGAAACCATAAACTTTATACACAATAGAAGGATAGATTTGTTTATTTTTAGATAGTGAATGGAGTTCCTTCTTCCATTCTATCCTATTCATTAGTACTGATCAGTCATACTGGAAGCAGTTTTCTTGCTTTTTCCTGTCAGCTCATGATCTAAACGAGTCGCACATACACCCTAGTACATGTTCCTCGCCGCTGAGGACATCCCCGAAGAGCGGGGGATTTCGTGACATTTCGAATGGGCTGTCTTGTATTTCTAATAAGTTGTTTAATAGTTGGCATGTTGAGTCATATATATAATGGGCTGGTTTAGATTGATCCTAACCGGATTTTTTATTTATTTATATAGTAAACTCGGAGATAAAATATCAAATCACAGATTTGCACAAAATCCACTTTTTCATTCAACTGCTACAAGATCAACAATTCCATAAGTTTGGGCTTCTGTTGCTGACATAAAAACGTCTCTTTCCATGTCTTCAGATACAACCCATAAAGGTTTACGCGTCCTTTGTACATAAACCCTTGTGATGGTTTCGCGTAGTTTCAGCAGTTCTTCCGCTTCCAGGATAAATTCTCCCGTTTGTGCCTCATAAAAAGAACTAGCAGGTTGATGCATCATTACCCTGATAATAGAAGGTTTCTCTATCTGGTGTGATGAAAGAAACAGAAAAGAAAGATAAAGAATAATAGGAAAAAGGATAGAATTGAACAACCGTACGGGCATTATCTTTTATGCATTGCATACGGCTCTATAATCAAATTGACCCCTAACTTTTCCATTCAAGAAAGATAAAAAATAGAATCTATTAGTCCCAGATGGGTAAATGATCAAAATGCCACCCTTCTTTTTTTTTTCGGAGGAGTTCAAAAATACTATGATGGCTCCGTTGCTTTCTATTTTAAAATGGATTTTTTTTGTCTTTGATTCAGCAATCCCAAAGTTTCTTTTTGAGCCAATTAAAAAAATTTGGTTTTTTCGCACTCTTTTTTTTTATAACTTAAATATTGTTAAGAGCCCGTTAGTGTAAAAACAAACAAGTTTGTGACGCTGAATTGGACTTCCGATAGATAAGAGAAAGTCGGAAATATCTTTTATCTCATACTACTCTCTCGATACATAATCAAATCTTTTGAAAAAAAAAATACAAAATTTTTCATATCGAATTCGAAGTGCCATGCTATTATTACTTAATATTCATATGGCGAAGGCATAGTTTTCTTTTTTCTCTCAAATAAAAAAACTTCATTGGCGCCAAGCGTGAGGGAATGCTAGACGTTTGGTAATTTCTCCTCCAACCAGAATAAAAGATCCCATTGACGCGGCCAATCCCATGCATATTGTATGGACCTCTGGTCGTACAAATTGCATAGTATCATAAATGGCTATTCCGGGTATTATCCATCCACCAGGGGAGTTTATAAACAAATACAGATCTTTAGTCTCATCCTCGATACTGAGATATACCATAAGACCAATAAGTTGATTCGAGATCTCGCTATCAACCTCTTGGCCTAAAAAAAGTAATCTTTCTCGATAAAGTCGGTTGAGTAGGGTAAAATTGTATTCCTTAGGAACCGTACATGCACCTTTTGATGCATACGGTTCAAAAAAATGGCGAAGAAAAGAATCAATGTATAGATTCCAGTCCTCTTTCTTTTTCGGGTTTTTCTAATTTTTTAATGAAAGGGCTTTTTCTTCGATTTTTCAATAAAGATGAATTTTTATTTCTTCTTTGATAATATAAAAAAAGGGTAAATAAACTTATCGAATTAACTTCTCATTGATGTATTCTTTCATCGAAATTCAATCCCAATTACGATGGTATTTTCTTGTTCCTGAATGGGTCTCTTTCATCTTTTTAGGTTTATGCTCTACTCCGGGTAAAGATTCGCCCGATTTTGATTTGCACATATAGGACAAATCTTCCCATCACCATTTCTTTTTGTTATGACTTTACAAATAATCATTTATGATACACATAGTAATCATAGATATATTACCAATTGGGTTTTTTTTTTAAACGGAGCCTGGATACTTCATTTTTTTCGTCCAGCCAAAGCCAACCATAAATTATTCTAATTGATATAATTCTATGAATTCCCCCAAATAATGCATTTAATTGCATTTCACGCTCCAATTTTTCGATAATTCAATTTCTCTTTCTTGGGCGAAACAGAGGATATCTCGGTCGGGGGAGAGAATGGGGAAATCCCATATGACCCAAGATATCTGACAAGTCGCACTATACGTCAACCCAAGATGCATCTTCCTCTCCAGGACTTCGGAAAGGTACTTTTGGAACACCAATAGGCATGGATTGAAAGAAAAAAGAACTAAATACTATATTTCACTTTGATGTGGAAACGTAACAATATGGTTTTATTGTCTTTATTTTTCTTGTCTTTATAATATTGGCTTTATCATATTTATTTTATCCATAGATTAGAAAAATTTAGAAAGAAAGACAAAATAAATAAAGGAAATTTTTTACGAATAGATCCTTCTAATGATAAATGAAGGATGGACAAATTTTCTCATAGAAAATGGTATCAATCCACCATTGCATATTGGTACTTATCGAATATAGAATAAATCTGTTTCTCTTTGTTCTTACGAACAGAATTCTTCCATTATTACGAATAGAATATAGAATCAATATTAACCTAACCCTTGTTAGGAAAAAATCCCCTGAACAGGGGAAGTCTATAGGATAATCATAGTATAATTTTTTCCAATGCAATAAAGTTACGTAGTGTCTATTTTTCTTCGATAAAGGGGTATTTTCCATGGGTTTGCCTTGGTATCGTGTTCATACCGTTGTATTGAATGATCCCGGCCGGTTGCTTTCCGTTCATATAATGCATACAGCTCTGGTTGCTGGTTGGGCGGGCTCGATGGCTCTGTATGAATTAGCAGTTTTTGATCCTTCTGACCCTATTCTTGATCCAATGTGGAGACAGGGTATGTTCGTTATACCCTTCATGACTCGTTTAGGAATAACCAATTCATGGGGGGGTTGGAGTATCACAGGAGGAACTGTAACGAATCCGGGGATTTGGAGTTACGAAGGTGTAGCTGGGGCGCATATTGTGTTTTCTGGCTTATGCTTTTTGGCAGCTATCTGGCATTGGGTCTATTGGGATCTAGAAATATTTTCTGATGAACGTACAGGAAAACCCTCTTTGGATTTGCCCAAGATCTTTGGAATTCATTTATTTCTCTCCGGGGTGGCTTGCTTTGGTTTTGGTGCAT